GGGATACTTTTATATTTACTCAAGCAATAAGGGGTTTCATGTTAGTAACCCAATCTTTTCTTAGAAAATACGTTACATTGCCCTTATTGATAATAGCTAAAAATATTGGGCGTATGTTATTATTGCAATTCCCCGAGTGGTACGAGGATTTGAATGAATGGAATAGAGAAATGCATGTTAAATGTACCTATAATGGTGTTCAATTATCAGAAACAGAATTTCCCAAAAATTGGTTAACAGATGGTATTCAAATAAAGATTCTATTTCCTTTCTGTCTGAAACCTTGGCGAAGATCTAAGATACGATCTCATCATAGAGATCAGCAAATGACTAAAAAAGAGAAAAAAGACAATTTTTGTTTTTTAACAGTCTGGGGAAGGGAAGCGGAACTACCTTTTGGTTCTCCCCGAAAACGACCTTCTTTCTTTGAGCCCATTTTAAAAGAACTCGAAAAAAAAATGATAAGACTGAAAAAGAAAAATTTTCAACTTATAAGGGTTTTCAAAGAAAGAAAAAAGCGGTTTCTAAAAGTTTCAAAAGAAAAAACAAGGTGGGTCGCCAAAATAGTTCTAGTTATAAACCTAATAATGAAAGAACTTGAAAAAAGAAACCCCTTTTTCTTATCGAAATTGAGGAAGGTGGAAGTATATGAATCGAATGAAAACGGAAAAGATTCCAATATAAATAATAAGATTATCCGCGAATCAACTATTCGATCCACGAGTTGTGTAAATGAAAATTATTCACTCATAGAAAAAAAAATGAAAGATCTTGCTAATAAGACAACCACAATTAGGACTCAAATAGAAGGAATAACAAAAGACAAGAAAAAAATAGTTCTAAATAAAAAATCGGAATCACAGAAGGATTTTTGGCAAAAATTCAAAAGAAAAAATATCCGATTAATACGCAAATCATATTATTTTATGAAATCCCTCATTGAAAAAATATACACGGATATATTACTATGTATCATTAAGATTCCAAGGATCAATGCACAACTTTTCTTTGAATTAACAAAAAAAATCATCAATAAATCCATTTTCAATAACGAAACGAATCAAGAAGGAATTGAGAACACAAATCAAAATACAATGAACTTTATTTCTACTATAAAAAAGTCGTTTTCTAATACTAACATTAATAATAATTCTTATTGTGACTTATCTTCCTTGTCTCAAGCATATGTATTTTACAAATTATCGCAAAACCAATTACTTAACAAGTATCATTTGAGATCTGTACTTCAACATCACGGCACCTATTCTTTTCTTAAGGATATAATCAAGAATTATTGTACGACACGAGGAATATTTTATTCCAAATCAAGACATAAGAAAATTGATAAGTATGGAATGAATAAATGGAAAATTTGGTTAAGGGGTCATTATCAATACAATTTCTCTCAGACTAAGTGGTCTTACTTAGTGGCGAAAAAGTGGCGAAATAGAGTCAATCAATGTCGTATGATTCAAAAGAAAAACTCAATGAAATTGGATTTATATAAAAAAGAAAAAGACCAATTAATTCATTACATGAAAGAAAATTACTATGCAGTGGATTCATTGATGAGTCAAAAAGCCAAATTGAAAAAGCATTACGGATATGATCTTTTATCATATAAATATATAAATTATGGGGATAGTAAGGACTCTTATATTTATGGATCAGCATTAGAAGTAGAGGACAAAAAAATTCCATATAATTTCAATACACCGAAACCCGAATCATTTTATGGATTGATAAGTATGGCTATTAGTAATTATTTAGAAAAAGGATCTATTATTGATACAGACAAAAATATGGATAGAAAAATTTTTGATTGGAGAATTCTCCATTTCTGTATTAGAAATCATATCGATATTGAGACCTGGACCAATACGCATATCGACATCAAGATTCATAAAAATGCTAAAACTAAAAATTATCAAAAATTTGAAAAAAAAGATCTTTTTTCCTTTACGATTCATCACAAAATCAACCCATCCAATCAAAAAAGAATTTTTTTTGATTGGATGGGAATGAATCAAGAAAAGTTATATCGTACCATATCAAATATAGAACCTTGGTTTTTCCCAGAATTTGTGCTACTTTTTGATGCATATAAGATTAAACCGTGGATCATACCAATCAAATTACTAATTTTGAATTTCTGTGAAAATATTAGTCAAAGTGAAAAGATCGACGTAAATAAAAAAAAAAATCTTCCTATATTAACTAATAAAAAAGCATATCTTGAATTAGAAAATTCCAGCCAAAAAAAAAACGAACAACAAGGTCAAGGAGATCTTGTATCAGATCTACAAAAACAAAACAAAAAGAAAGATGTTAAAGAAGATTACACGGAAGCAGACATTAAAAAGGGTAGAAAGAAAAAACAATCCAAGAGCAAAAAAGAAGCAGAACTTAATTTTTTCCTGAAAAAATATTTTCTTTTTCAATTAAGATGGGATGACCCTTTGAGTCAAAGAATGATCAAGAATATCGAGGTATATTGTCTTCTACTTAGACTGATGGATCCAAAGGAAATTGCTATATCCTCAATTCAAAGAGGAGAGATGCATCTGGATGTAATGTTGATTCAAAAAGACCTAACTCTTACAGAATTGATAAAAAGAGGAATATTTATTATCGAACCAATTCGTCTATCTATGAAAAGAGATAGAAAATATATTATATATCAAACTGTAGGTATTTCATTGGTTGATAAGAATAAGCACCAAACTAATGAAAAATGCATAATAAAAAATGGATATGTTGATAAAAATCATTATGATTTCCTTGTTCCTGAAAATATTCTATCCCCCAGACGTCGTAGAGAATTGAGAATTCTAATTTGTTTCAATTCCCGGAATTGGAATGTTGTGGATGATAGAAATGCAATATTTTGCAATCAAAACAACATAAAAAACTGTGAACAATTTTTGAACGAGGAAAAGCATCTTAATACAGATGCAAAAAAATTCATGAAATTCAAATTGTTTCTTTGGCCCAATTATCGATTAGAAGATTTAGCTTGTATGAATCGTTATTGGTTTGATACCAATAACGGCAGTCGTTTCAGTATGTCAAGAATACATATGTATCCACGGTTCAGAATTACTTAATAGTATATTTCCTATATATCTATCGCAGAAGATATTTGGTAAATAAAAGACGAAAAATATATGCATGCGCTATGTTACATTCTGGTACATGATACCGATTTAATTACGTATCCGTTGGATCTAGTAAGAAATCGACGGAATCCTCTTTTTAGGTAAAAAAAATTATTCTCTTTCCTAAATGCATAAATGTATCATCCCTTTCTATCCAAATCAAATTTGCAATTTGATTTGGATAAAATAAAAAAAAAAATATTGTATATGAAGAAATCAAAAATTTTTGTGTACTAGATTCAAATAACTGGAAATAACTGATATAATAATTATTATTTTTCCTGATCGGTCAAATCCACGAACAAAAATAGAAAAATTCGTTTTTATGGTAAAAAATTCATTCACCTCAACTATTCGGCAAGAAAAAGAAAAAAATTGCGGATCTGTTGAATTTCAAGTATTCAGTTTCACCGATAAGATACGGAGACTTACTTCACATTTGGAATTACATAAAAGAGATTTTTTATCGCAAAGGGGTCTACGAAAAATTCTGGGAAAACGTCAACGGCTGCTAGATTATTTGTCAAAGAAAAATAGAGTGCGTTATAAGAAATTGATTGGTCAGTTGGGTATTCGGGAGTCAAAAACTCGTTAATTTTAAGATTGGTTTGAATTTTGTTCTTTTAGTTATTAATTAATAGTAGTTATTAGATTTTTCATTTTGATGAACCTCATTTTGATAAATTCATGGAATAACCAATTAAGGAAGAAAAGATATGATTGTACCGGCTACAAGAAAAGATCTCATGATAGTTAATATGGGTCCTCACCACCCATCAATGCATGGTGTTCTTAGACTGATTGTTACTCTCGATGGTGAAGATGTTATTGACTGTGAACCCGTATTGGGTTATTTACACAGGGGGATGGAAAAAATAGCGGAAAACCGAACAATTATACAATATTTGCCTTATGTAACACGGTGGGATTATTTAGCCACTATGTTCACAGAAGCAATAACAGTAAATGCACCAGAACGATTGGAAAGTGTTCAAGTACCTAAAAGAGCCAGTTACATTAGAGTAATTATGCTAGAACTGAGTCGTATAGCTTCTCATTTGTTATGGCTTGGACCTTTTATGGCGGATATCGGTGCACAGACTCCCTTTTTCTATATTTTCAGAGAAAGGGAATTGTTATACGATCTATTCGAAGCCGCTACAGGTATGCGAATGATGCATAATTATTTCCGTATTGGGGGAGTTGCTGCCGATCTACCTTATGGCTGGATAGAGAAATGTTTGGATTTCTGCGATTATTCTTTAACAGGAATTGTTGAATATCAAAAACTTATTACGCGGAATCCTATTTTTTTGGAACGAGTTGAAGGAGTGGGCATTATTGGTGGAGAGGAAGCAATAAATTGGGGTTTATCAGGACCGATGCTACGAGCTTCTGGAATCCAATGGGATCTTCGTAAAGTTGATCATTATGAGTGTTATAATAAATTCGATTGGGAAGTCCAATGGCAAAAAGAAGGAGATTCACTAGCTCGTTATTTAGTACGAATCGGTGAAATGAAGGAATCTATAAAAATTATTCAACAGGCTCTAGAAGGAATTCCTGGAGGGCCCTATGAGAATTTAGAAGTTCGACGCTTTGATAGAGCAAAATATTCCGAATGGAATAATTTTGAATATAGATTTCTTACTAAAAAACTTTCACCCAATTTTGAATTGTCGAAACAAGAACTTTATGTGAGAGTAGAAGCCCCAAAAGGGGAATTAGGAATTTATTTGATAGGAGATAGTAGTGTTTTCCCCTGGAGATGGAAAATTCGTCCACCCGGTTTCATCAATTTGCAAATTCTCCCTCAACTAGTTAAAAGAATGAAATTGGCTGATATCATGACGATACTAGGTAGTATAGATATCATTATGGGAGAAGTTGATCGTTGAAATGATAATTGATACGACAGAAGTAGAAGTACAAGCTATCAATTCTTTTTCTAGATCGGAATCCTTAAAAGAAGTCTACGGACTCATATGGATCTTTGTTCTTATTTTCACCCTTATATTGGGAATCACAATAGGGGTACTAGTAATTGTGTGGTTAGAAAGAGAAATATCCGCAGCAATACAACAACGTATTGGGCCTGAATATGCCGGCCCGTTGGGAATTCTTCAAGCTCTAGCGGACGGGACCAAATTACTTTTTAAAGAGGACCTCCTCCCATCCAGAGGAGATATTCGTTTGTTCAGCGTGGGACCGTCTATAGCGGTCATATCAGTCCTACTAAGTTATTTAGTAATTCCCTTTGGATATCACCTTGTTTTGGCCGATCTCAGTATAGGTGTTTTTTTATGGATCTCCATTTCAAGTATTGCTCCTATTGGACTTCTTATGTCAGGATATGGATCGAATAATAAATATTCCTTTTCAGGTGGTCTACGGGCTGCTGCTCAATCTATTAGTTATGAAATACCATTAACTCTCTGTGTGTTATCAATATCTCTACGTGTGATTCGTTGGAACATGATTATTTTCCCTCCTCTCTAGAAATAAAGTAAAGAGGTTGAATATATTGAATGGATATTTTCATTTTTTATTCATGATTAGGGTTGATGAGTTAAGCTAGATAGTTATATGAGTAAAATCAAACTGCTTAGAAATTTGCAGTAAGAAGAGAAAATCTCGTTCCCTATGTACAAGAATATAAACATAAGCAGTGTAAACTGTTTACCCCAAGATTAAGATTCTTTGACTCATTATCACATCTTGAAGCGGGTACAAAAGATCAACTGTATGGGGTTTCCACTACTATCTTGTATGTATTACCATACCGGGGATCAATCAAAAATCAGTGGACAGTTAGGAACACCAAGGTACACAAAAGATTAGTAATGGAGATAATGTAAGGCATCAAAAAAGGGTATTTTTGCGGAAAACTGTGGATAAAACGAATCATAATGAGGACTTTAAGTTGGTAGAAATGACCAAGCAGTACTTCCCAACGATTCCGATCTAGAGTATGCTCCTATTCACTGATTAAAGAAATGACTATCAAAAACGAATTAATCCTTTATTGTAATTGTTTTTTCAGAGTACTCCCTCCTCTGAGAAAGAAGAACGGGAACAAAAGAAATGAAATGCAAAAATAGAATGAGAAAAATAATAAATAAAGATCCTTATTTATTATTTCTTTCCCCCACCCATATCTATACATATAGAATTCTTATCATGAATTTGGAATTAATGCCCAATTCTTTCTAATTCTTTCTTTATACTTTATAGTTTTTCTTTATAGTTATTGATAGAACATATTTATTGATATAACGAGTATTTTATTGAAGGATTAAGTTATTACCGAAGAAAGAGAAATTGAAATTCTAAAGGATAAGATCAATTCGGAAGCACTCTTTTTTATTCTAGCGGACGGAATTTCGTTGGTCTAATTTTGGACTCCCGATGTATATTTATTCTATTTACTATCTAAAGATAGTGATAATACCGAACAAGTCCTTACATTTATTTGTGACCATATAGGAGCCGTATGAAGCTGAGGTCTCGTGTACGGTTTTGAAATAGCGATGCGAACAGTGATGTTATTATCGACTATGATTATCTAATAGTTCAAGTACAGTTGATATAGTTGAGGCACAGTCAAAATATGGTTTTTGGGGGTGGAATCTTTGGCGTCAACCTATAGGGTTTATTGTTTTTCTAATTTCTTCTCTAGCAGAATGTGAAAGATTACCCTTTGATTTACCAGAAGCAGAGGAGGAATTAGTAGCAGGTTATCAAACAGAATATTCAGGTATCAAATACGCTCTATTTTACCTTGCTTCTTACCTAAATTTATTAGTTTCTTCATTATTTATAACAGTTCTTTACTTAGGCGGGTGGAATTTCTCTATTCCGTACATATCCATTCCTGAACTTTTCGGAATAAATAAAATGGCTGGGAGCTTTGGAATGACAATTGGTATATTTATTACATTAGCTAAAGCTTATTTGTTTCTGTTCATTCCTATCACAGCAAGATGGACTTTACCTAGAATGAGAATGGACCAGCTATTAAATCTTGGATGGAAATTTCTTTTACCTATTTCTTTGGGTAATCTATTATTGACAACTTCTTCCCAACTTGTTTCACTATAAATAACAGAATAGGATAACGATATTCTAGATTCATAAACGATCTCAAACAAGAGAAAGAAACATCAATTTATTCACGGAGATCCACAATATGTTCCCTATGGTGACCGGGTTCATAAATTATGGCCAACAAACAATACGAGCTGCAAGGTACATTGGTCAAAGTTTCATAATTACCCTATCCCATACAAATCGTTTACCTGTAACTATTCAATATCCTTATGAAAAATCGATCACATCAGAGCGTTTCCGTGGTCGAATCCACTTTGAATTTGATAAATGTATTGCTTGTGAAGTATGTGTTCGTGTATGTCCCATAGATCTACCCGTTGTTGATTGGAGATTTGAAAAAGATATTAAAAAGAAACAATTGCTTAATTATAGTATTGATTTTGGGGTCTGTATATTTTGTGGTAACTGTGTCGAGTATTGTCCAACAAACTGTTTATCGATGACTGAAGAATATGAACTTTCTACTTATGATCGTCACGAATTGAATTATAATCAAATTGCTTTGGGTCGGTTACCAATGTCAGTAATTGGAGATTACACAATTCAAACAGTTATGAATTCGACTCAAATCAAAATGGACAAAGATAAACCCCTTGATTCAAGAACGATTACCGATTACTAAGATTTGATTTTGAAATATTTGAGATAAAGGGGCTAAGTCTCTTTTATTTTGGTTGGTCGGAAACTACAAAACAAATAATAACTAATAACTATTGATTGTTGAGAATTACTCTTTGATTGAAACCGAGAATATGTTTTCGCGATGATTTCCAAATATAAAATTCCAACTATTCTTTTCTTTTTTCTTTCAGATAAAAAAGAGTAGGATTGGCCAATAACTTTATCTAGATCTACGTTAATCCATATTAAGCTTTAATTCAATTTGGAACCCATCATATACAAGAAAAAAATAAGGGTAACACCCTTCTCTTTCCTGGACTATTTAGTAAGGTCATGAAATATTTCGACTTATTTATCTGTTATACATAATGGATTTACCTGGACCAATACACGATATACTTGTAGTGTTTCTGGGATCATTTCTTATATTAGGGGGTCTAGGAGTAGTATTATTTACCAATCCAATTTATTCTGCCTTTTCATTGGGATTGGTTCTTGTTTGTATATCCTTATTCTATATTCCATCAAACTCCTATTTTGTAGCTGCCGCACAGCTCCTTATTTATGTGGGAGCCATAAATGTCTTAATCATATTTGCTGTTATGTTCATGAATGGTTCAGAATATTCCAACGATTCCTATCTTTGGACTGTTGGAGATGGGGTCACTTCACTGGTTTGTACAAGTATTCTTTTTTCACTAATTACTACTATCCCAGATACGTCGTGGTACGGAATTATTTGGACTACAAGATCAAACCAGATTATAGAGCAGGACCTTCTAAGTAACGTTCAACAAATTGGAATTCATTTATCAACAGATTTTTATCTTCCGTTTGAACTCATTTCCATAATTCTTTTAGTTTCTTTGATAGGCGCAATTACTATGGCTCGTCAATAATAAATACTTAGAATTAATAAAATTATTAGAAATTTAAAATCAAATGAAAAAGGGAAAGTTTTTAGTTTAATCTACTGTAAGTACTTCTTTTTTTCCGTAATTGCTCGATTCTAGTCAATCAAATCGGTTGAATTGTTGTTCATATTGAAATGAATCGAGGTTCATGAGGAGTTAGTCAATGATGTTCGAACATGTACTTTTTTTGAGTGTCTATTTATTTTCGATCGGTATCTATGGATTGATCACAAGTCGAAATATGGTTCGAGCACTTATGTGTCTTGAGCTTATACTAAATTCGGTTAATATTAATCTCGTAACATTTTCTGATATATTTGATAGTCGCCAATTAAAAGGAGACATTTTCTCAATCTTTGTTATAGCCATTGCGGCGGCGGAAGCAGCTATTGGGCTAGCTATTGTTTCATCGATCTATCGTAACAAAAAATCAACTCGTATCAATCAATCTAATTTGTTGAATAATTAGCCATAACTATCATATAAATAAAGACATAATATATAGAAATTATATAATATATAAATATATAAATATATAAAAAAAATATATAAAAATTTTTATTGAAATTATTTCATTTTTTATTTTTATTTATAGTAATATGTATAATATGTATAGTAATGCGGAAATATATTACTATTGATATTGAAATATTGACGATTCGTTGGCCGATGTGAAGTCTCACGTGTGACTTGTATGATCATGGTTGTTGAAACGTAAATCAAAGTCTCTTGGTCTTTTCTCATGAACAGATTTAGAAAAATATGAATTCTTAAGATTTTTTTGATAAACCACCGATTCGTCTGGTGTCTACAATATCAATTATATAATTCATTTACTACTGATTTTACTTTACCAGATCGAAATTTTTTATGTTCAAAACTGAAATTTATAGATCCAATGTCGCATTCAGTAAAAATTTATGATACATGTATAGGGTGTACTCAATGTGTACGAGCCTGCCCCACAGATGTATTGGAAATGATACCTTGGGACGGATGTAAAGCTAAGCAAATTGCTTCCGCGCCAAGAACCGAGGACTGTGTAGGTTGTAAGAGATGTGAATCCGCCTGTCCAACAGATTTTTTGAGTGTCCGTGTTTATTTATGGCATGAAACAACTCGCAGCATGGGTCTATCTTATTGATACGTTATAAAAAACTCCACTTGAATCATTTGATTCCTTTTTACCGACAAAAGCCCGTACTCGATAAAATATATTATTCCGAGCACGGGTTTTTGGCCAAAACGTATCTTGTCTTTATCACGAGTTATTTCCCTTGGTTAACAATACTTGTAGTTTTGCCGATATTCGCGGGTTCTTCAATTTTCTTTCTCCCTCATAGGGGGAATAAAGTCTTTAGGTGGTATACTATATTTATTTGCGCGTTAGAACTCCTTCTAACAACCTATGTATTCTGTTATCATTTCCAATTGGATGATTCGTTAATTCAATTAGAGGAGGATTCTAAATGGATAAATATTTTTGATTTTCACTGGAGACTGGGAATCGATGGACTTTCCATAGGACCCATTTTACTGACCGGATTTATCACTACTTTGGCTACTTTAGCAGCTTGGCCGGTTACTAGAAATTCGCGATTGTTCTATTTCCTGATGTTAGCAATGTACAGCGGTCAAATAGGATTATTTTCTTCTAGAGACCTTTTACTTTTTTTTATCATGTGGGAGTTAGAATTAATTCCTGTTTACTTACTTTTATCCATGTGGGGAGGAAAAAAACGTTTGTACTCGGCTACAAAGTTTATTTTGTACACTGCGGGGGGTTCCATTTTTCTCTTAATAGGAGTTCTAGGTATGGGTTTATATGGTTCCAATGAACCGACATTAGATTTTGAAAGATTAGCTAATCAATCATATCCTGTGACATTAGAAATAATATTCTATTTGGGCTTTCTTATTGCTTATGCCGTCAAATCACCGATTATACCCCTACATACATGGCTACCAGATACCCACGGAGAAGCACATTACAGTACATGTATGCTTCTAGCTGGAATCTTACTAAAAATGGGAGCATATGGATTGATTCGGATCAATATGGAATTATTACCGCACGCCCATTCCATATTTTGTCCCTGGTTGGTGATAGTAGGGACAATGCAAATAATTTATGCAGCTTCAACCTCGTTCGGTCAACGCAATTTAAAAAAGAGAATAGCCTATTCTTCCGTATCTCACATGGGTTTCACAATTATAGGAATTGGTTCTATAACCGACATGGGACTCAACGGAGCCATTTTACAAATACTCTCTCATGGATTTATTGGTGCTGCACTTTTTTTCTTGGTGGGAACGAGTTGTGATAGAATACGTCTTGTTTATCTAGACGAAATGGGGGGGGTATCCGTCCCAATGCCAAAAATATTTACCATGTTTAGTAGTTTCTCGATGGCTTCTCTTGCATTGCCAGGAATGAGTGGTTTTGTTGCGGAATCAGTAGTATTTTTTGGAATAATTACCAGCCCAAAATATCTTTTAATGCCAAAAATGCTAATTACCTTTGTAATGGCAATTGGAATGATATTAACTCCTATTTATTTATTATCTATGTTACGTCAGATGTTCTATGGATACAAATTATTCAATGCTCCAAACTCGAATTTTGTGGATTCTGGGCCACGAGAACTATTTGTTTCAATCTGTATCCTTTTACCAGTAATAGGAATTGGTATTTATCCGGATTTCGTTCTCTCGCTATCAGTTGACAAAGTGCAAGCTATCCTATCTAATTATTTTTCTAGATAGTTTTGTTTTCACTAATGAGACAGAAAGCAAAGTCTTAGAATTTTGAATTTTATTTTCAGATTTTGGAAATTATTCGCTGTACAACGCAAAAAAAGAAAATGAATTAGAATTGTAATAAGATGTATACCAAGTTTTTGAGAACCATTTGACTCAAGAAATCATTCAAATGGTTCTCAAAAACTCGCACAAAATTTCGTTATATATGGGACGATGTTCTTATGTATTCCTCATGGAATTTATTCAATTAGATATTAATGTGAATGAACCATAACTATGTAGACCTATTCCTAATAGATTGATCCCAAAATAGCATATCCAAATTATAAGAAATCCTATAGAAGCTACAAGTGCCGAATTCGTACCTTGCAAACTTTGATTTGTTCTAGTATGTGAATAAATCGCGAATATGGTCCAAGTAATAAATGCCCAAGTTTCCTTGGGGTCCCAATTCCAATAAGATCCCCATGCCTCATTAGCCCATACTGCTCCAGAAAGAATACCTATGGTTAAAAAGGTAAACCCTAAACTAATGACACGATAACTCCAATAATCCAAACGCTGAGTTAATTGATATTTGTAATAATTTCGAAATGAAAGAAAAGAAGTGTGTTTAAAAACACTTCTTTTTTCGTTCAAGTATCCGATCTTGCCAAAGAAAAATGACTTAATTACCAAATTTTTGCTTTTACAAAAAATATCGATGTTTTTTCGAAATGTAATGACTAAAAAAGCGACTGAAAATAACGACCCGCATAAAAGAGCTGCATAGCTCAATAACATCATACTTACGTGCATCATTAACCACTGAGACTGTAGGGCAGGTACTAATATTGCCGATTGATGCATTTCACTTGAAAGACCCGATGTGGCGAAACCTTGGGTAAAAATGGCACTTGGCGCGGTTATTGCGCTTAAATCATTTTTATGATTCCATATCTTGGAAATCATATGAATAATGGAAAAACTCCATGAAAGGAAGATTAATGACTCGTATAAATTACTTAATGGAAAATGTCTCGAAGAAATCCAACGAGTAACTAATAATCCTGTTATAGATAAAAAAGTAGCGATCATTCCCTTTTCCGACGAATCACGTAACCCTATGATTTCGTGGACTAATAGGGTCATCAAATGAATCGTAATCACAATTGAAATGATCGAAAAAGAAAGATGAGTTAATATATGTTCTAAAGTCGCAAATATCATACATAAAAAAGGTCCCATTACAGAATTGAAATCGGGAATTAAGTACATTATAGGATTCATTCTATCTCTTTTAGAGTATGCCGCCACTCGGACTCGAACCGAGATGCTCTAGCACTGCTTCCTAAGAGCAGCGTGTCTACCAATTTCACCATAGCGGCTTGCTTGAAATAATAATAGCCAATTCATGTTGAATCGTCTAGATCTAGATTCAAGGATTCAATATAGTTTGGTAAAGATTAGAACGGATGAATAAGAGCTCCTTTAAACTCAATTCATTTTCAATAATTCTTGGTTAATGTCATTGTAGGTTCAGTTTTAACAGTCAACTTTTATGCACTATATATACTAAGTTCTCCCGGAACAATTGGAACTTAAAAGTTTTGTTTTCCATCGAGATAGAGACTAAGATAAGAATTGCTCCCTTCTTCTATTTTTTCTTTATTTATTTTGAATTCGTGAAATCAGATAAATGAAAAACAAATCGTCAAAGAGATTTATTTTCTCAGTTAACGAAATTAAATAAATAAGATTTCATATGTATCACATTTTCATTACTAAATTAAAGGAATTTTTCTAACAATTTCGATACTTTCTTAGTATCATTAAGTACTAATTAACTATTAATAATACTCTTTGTTCTTTGTTGTGTACATAATTTCTAATTTATGATAATATCAAACCAATTAGGTCTTGAGTTAGGCATATACTAAAACAAAAGTTATATCCATCACAATTGCATTTTCTTTTCCCAATAGAAAAAAGAAAGATTTTTCTATTGGGAAAAGGAAATGAAAATAATAATAATGCTTAGAACCAGCAGACAGATAAATTCGTATTCTACATATTATAGCAGCCGGTTCTAACTAATCTTGAGGAGTTCAATACATTAGTTAATGGGAATTATTCATATTCCAAAATTGGAAGTTCTTTGAGCCATGGAAATTCAGATTATTCCAAGATTTTCTTACTTGTTTGTCGCACAAAGAAACTTTTTGAATCTCCGGTAGAAACTGACTTTGCTAAAGAAAAAGCTTTTATGGCAGCTAAATATCCCCTTTTCTTCCAAATATTTCTACGAATACGTTTTTTTGATATAGAAGTACGTTTTTTTGGAACTGCCATTCAAAAAAAAGTTACTCATTTTTATTGTTGTATGTGAAAGACATGTATTGCTCAAAATGGATTGTTCTTTTTAGTCATTTTCTATACTTAATTCCGTCGATAATCATTTTTTCTTAACATACAATACAAATGTATTATTTATATATGAATATATACGTGCATGTCACGTATAACACACTAAGGAAAAAATAGAGGAAAAGAAGGGAAAATTAGAAAAGGAAATTTTATGACTATTAGTTCTAATTGAATAAGCTCATAGTGCCGTGTCTATAATTTAAGTTCAAACTTTAACTACAACTAGTAGTTAATATGTTAAACAAGACATTCCATTACCTAAGAAGGGGAACTCATTAGTTATTTTTGAATTCAGTTCTACACGAAGTAGAGAGTATTATAAGATTTCTGATACTTTCTTATTGGATTGGAATCCAATCAATCAGTTCCACAATGAGTTAGATAATTACTACAAAAAAATTCACTAGAAGAATTAGGTCTTTTTTTTTAGTTGATTTATTAATGCATACTATGATCCATATTATATTATACTGTTTTGTTATAATTGTTATAATTGTTTTTACTTACTATAGTATATGATATGGTTCCATATTGCCAGAATAGAATGGTAGTATAGTTGTTGTAGAATGATTCAAAATCTCATATTACCCATTTTAATAAATATATTTTTTTAGTTAATGTTAATAAAGTTAATAACTAAGTAATTACTCTTAGCTAGCTATTTGGTCATATCATTTGACCAACGAATTCTAACTTTTTGAATATTTTCAATATCTGAAAAAAGTGAAAATAATTAAAAATAAAAATGTTTGAGGTTTTCATATCTTTTTTTGTTGATTTTTTTATTGTTCCTTTCGAAAGCGATAAGAATTGGTGAATCGGAAACAATTATAAGAAAAAAAAAATTAAAATTTGTTTTTTATGGAACATACATATAAATATGCATGGATAATACCTTTTCTTCCATTTCCAGTTTCTATGTTAATAGGATTTGGACTTCTGCTTATTCCGACAGCAACAAAAAATATTCGTCGTATGTGGGCTTTTCCAAGTGTTTTGATGCTAAGTATAGCTATGGTGTTTTCGGCCAATTTGTCTATTCAGCAAATAAATGGAAATTTTATCTATCAATATCTATGGTCTTGGACTGTCAATAATGATTTTTCTTTAGAGTTCGGACACTTGATCGATCCACTTACTTCTATTATGTCAATATTAATTACTACTGTTGGAATCCTTGTTCTTATTTATAGTGACAATTATATGTCTCACGATCAAGGATATTTGAGATTTTTTGCTTATATGAGTTTTTTCAATACTTCTATGTTGGGATTAGTTACTAGTTCCAATTTGATACAAATTTATATTTTTTGGGAACTTGTAGGAATGTCTTCGTATTTATTAATAGGTTTTTGGTTCACACGTCCAATTGCGGCAAGTGCCTGTCAAAAAGCTTTTGTAACCAATCGTATAGGGGATTTTGGTTTATTATTAGGAATTTTAGGACTTTATTGGATAACTGGTAGTTTAGAATTTCGGGATTTGTTCGGAATTGTTAATAACTTAGTTCGTAATAATGGAGTGGATTCTTTATTTGCTACTCTGTGTGCTTGTTTTTTATTTGCCGGTGCAGTTGCTAAATCCGCACAATTCCCTCTTCACATATGGTTACCTGATGCTATGGAAGGACCCACTCCCATTTCGGCTCTTATACATGCTGCTACTATGGTAGCAGCGGGAATTTTTCTTGTAGCTCGGCTTCTTCCTCTTTTCACAGTTATCCCTTACATAATGAATCTCATTTCTTTAATAGGCGTAATAACAGTAATATTTGGAGCCACTTTGGCTCTTGCTCAAAGAGACATTAAAAGAAGTTTAGCTTATTCTACAATGTCTCAATTGGGTTATATTATGTTAGCTCTGGGTATAGGTTCTTATCGAGCCGCTTTATTCCATTTGATCACCCATGCCTATTCGAAAGCTTTATTGTTTTTGGGATCCGGATCCATTATTCATTCAATGGAACCCATTGTTGGATATTCACCAGATAAAAGTCAAAATATGGTTCTTATGGGGGGTTTAACAAAATATGTTCCAATTACAAGAATTACTTTTTTATTAGGTACGCTCTCTCTTTGTGGTATTCCACCTCTTGCTTGTTTTTGGTCCAAAGACGAAATTCTTAATGATAGTTGGTTGTATTCACCAATTTTCGCAATAATAGCTTCCTTCACAGCGGGATTAACCGCATTTTATATGTTTCGGATGTATTTACTTACTTTTGATGGACGTTTGCGGATTCATTTTAAAAATTACAGTAGCACCAAAAATAGTTCTTTCTATTCAATATCTTTATGGGGAAAAGAAGTACCAAAAGCAGTCAATAGAAATTTACTTTTATCAACAATGAATAATAAGGTCTCTTTTTTTTCAAAAGATATATATCGAATTGATGATAATGTAAGAAATAGAGTACGATACTTTAGTACTTCCTTTAGAAATAAATACACTTATACCTATCCTCACGAATCGGACAATACTATGTTATTTCCCCTGCTTGTATTGGTACTATTTACTTTATTCATTGGAGCAATCGGAATTCATTTTGACCGAGGAGTAATAGATTTTGATCTATTGTCGAAATGGTTAACTCCGTCCGCAGGTTTTTTCCATCCAAATTCGAAGGATTCCTCGGATTGGTATGAGTTTTTGAAAAATGCAGTTTTTTCGGTAGGTATAGCTCTTTTTGGATTATTTGTAGCATCCATTTTATATGGATCAGTTTATTCATCTCTACAGAATTTGGGCTTAGTCAATTCATTTGTGAAGAAGAGCCCCAAGAGAATTCTCTTGGACCAAGTCAAAAATCTTATATACAATTGGTCATATAATCGTGGTTACATAGATATTTTTTATACTAAGATTTTTACTGTGGGTATAAGAGGATTATCCGAACTAATTCAGTTTTTTGATAGACATATAATTGATGGAATTACGAACGGAGTTGGTATTGCTAGTTTCTTTATAGGAGAGGGGATCAAATACATGGGAGGTGGGCGGATATCGTCTTATCTATTCTTATATTTATCTTATGTATTAATCTTTTTCTTAATTTTTTTCTTTTTTCAGTTCTAGTTTACTTACGTTCGTTTATAATCGAAAAGAAAAGTGACAATAGGTTTTTCAAACCAGAAATAAGTTTTTTCATTTTTCTCTTCTTTAAGTTTTCCCAATACCCAATTATCTTGATGGGTATCAAGATAAGAATCTTCGTAAACTGGGTTATCTTTGTCTTGTTCGGTGGATCCCTCTTGTTCCTGTTTAGTCTTCTTCGTTTCGTAAGTTGTTTCTACATCGCTTTCTTCCTTTCTTTCTCCCCTTTCTTCCGTTTCTGAGGTTTCTTTCAGTTTCTTAGTGACAATAGGCGACGGCATTCTGCCTAAATAGTAGACACAGGTGATAAATAAGAGAATACTAAAGATTCGAGCCATAGAATTTCTCAATTCTGACACAAGGTACTTATTAGATCGAATCGAATGATTTTGCCGTATCCAGAATAATACCAATCCAACCCATTTCATGAATAAA